TATTATGGGGGGGGAAACGTGTGGTATTATTGGACTGAAAATCCCCTGAAGCGGTTAAGGGGCAGCTGACCGAAAGGAAAGCGGGTAGGCGCAAGCAAGGCATGCTATTAAATTTATTACCGACACACCTCTGTGCGCCCTGGCCGGGCTGACAGGTTTTTCATTTTTTTGGAAATGGCGCCATAAAGGAAGGGAGAGAGAGATCTCGTTAGTCTTGGTATGATTGCCGTGGGTTGTCGTCGGCCCGACGGACTTTGGGAGAAGAACCCCTTCTTCCCCCGGATGTAGGCTTTCTAAAAAAGAGATGAAGCTGAACCGGGTTACCAAGTTGTGATTCTTAGGTTAGAAGCTTCAGTAAGGGAATCCCGAAGCGCGGGCTCGAATCCCGCTCATGACAAAAGAGAGTGCTGAACTCTCTTAAGAAGAGAGTCTCTATTTATTCAATTAACACAAACTAGTTTAAAAAAAAGAAGGAATCTCTTTCTCTTCAAGTGAGTCAAGGATCTTAGCCAACGGTGACCGGCTCAATGAGCACTTTTGATGTCCAATTGAAAATCTTTAGGATTGATCTTCTTTCTTTTTCTTTCCGGACTGTAACTAGCCCAGCGGCGCCCTCCTAAGTCCTTTTGTGCTTTCGCAAATCCTATAGCCGCTTCCTCGTGATTGCACGATATAGCTCAAAGTTGATTCAAATGAAGGAAAATCACCACTCCGACGCGGAATTCTTCTAAAGTGTTAACTTTGTCAACAAAGAAAGGAACTCGAGGCCGCGAAAGACTTATTGTTCAATGGAATGAAAAGCCAATCCATATAGGTGTGATTTCTACTCATTGACTTTCCCTTCTAACAGGACAGAGAAAGATGATCAAAGTGCGTTTCATATAGCTGGAAAATGGCATTCATTGATTTTCACTCGATAGAGGTCAATCCAAATGAAAAAAGTCCATCTCATATAGCTGCGAAATGATCAGGTGGAGGCGGTTGAGATTTCATACACCTTATTTGAAGTAGGAGGGTCAGTTCACCCAGCTCTTGTTCTTGATGTGGCTCTTTCGGAAGTTGCGGAAGATAGTATAGATGCTCCTGTTCTTTCTTCGGCAGTTGTTGATGCGCTTTACTTATTTATGAGTATCCCGGTGCTTGTTCAAGCTATGGATCTTATATAGAGAAGGAGTGTGAAAGCTAGCTCTTGAAAGAGAATCCCTTGCCGCTTCACTTCCTTTTAGTGCAATTCCCGTTTCTTAATTCCCCTTCCTTTATTTAAGCCTTCCCACACTCTTAGCTCTTGAGCTTTCTTCCCTCCAATACTGGCTTAACCTTTGAATTGACTTACTGGATTTCCCCTTTTTAGTTACATAAACCTTAGGCAAAGAAAAGAGCTGACGACTGACTGCACCACCTCTGTCCCATAACGCATCTCTCCTTGTTGCCAACTCTAGTCAGTCAGCAAGTTTCAATGACCCTTACCAGTTAGCAAGTTTCCATTTTCCTTCTCACTCTATATATAGCTTGTCTGTCCCATCCAACGAATAAGACTGTTGGTCTCGAGCGAGGATAATTGGATTCTGTCTCGGCATAAGTGATTAGACTGCACTGCGCATTAAGAAAGTCTTCTTAGCTTCTCTTCTTGAGTGATCTTCCTGCCGATCCGCGCTAGTAGCCTCTCAGCCGTGCCTTGGCATCTTTTCATCTTGAACCACTCGGGTCGGGCATTCCTTCAACAAGTCAAGGAAGAACAGACTGGAGACTCTTCCCATGAAACGGGGGACTGACTTGGCTTTCGGAATCTTTTCTTTCTGCTTGACGCACATACTCATCTAAAAGTCAAAGCTTAGCTATCTCGCCCCTCCTCTCTTTAATTAACAGTCTCGCCTCCTCTACTGTTAAGTAGAGCGGGCTCTCGCCTCTTTCCTTTCTCGATTTAACATTCGAGTTGAACCTGACTTAGCTTTTCTTTCGGAATCTATACTCTTCGAGAAAAAAAAAACTATAAGTCTCTCGCCTCTTCGCCCTCATCCCTTTCCTCTCCTTAACGCCTGAAATCTATCCGCATCCTTTAAGAGAGTCTTGGTTCAGTTCGTTCTTCGCTTGGTGCCATCTCAGCGCTCTTTAGCCGGACTCGAGATCCCTTAACAAAGACCCTTCTATGGTATGCTTTCATGGGGGCACCGTTCGAACCCCCGCTCTTATACCCCAACTCCCACCCTAGACCTACTAGCATCCCAGACCTAGACGCTCCCTTCCTTATTCGGACAAGAGTAAGGGCGGATCCTGGGACCCGTTGTCCCCTTTACTTAGTAGGGTGGATTGACCGAGCTTCATGCCCGCTGCCCGAACTGACTGATAGGAAGAGCATGACGGTTCTTGAAAAAGAGGCGATACCCGAATTCAATGAGTTAATGATTTTCTTACATGAGGATCCCACCGCCCTAAAGGCTTCAGTCCTATTTGACGAGTGAATTAATAGGTACCTTTCTTAGACTCCAACTCCCAGCATACCTACTAGCTGCTCGCTCCCTTATTCAGCAGATTTCTTACACGCAAAAAGAGCAGGATCAAATCGAAAGTCTTCAGTGCAATTTGAGGAGTGTAGGCGCTTAAGACCCTCTTTTGAAGAATTCTCTGCTGCTCCCACCCAAGCGCAAAAGAAGGAAATCTAGCTCCAGAGGGAGTTGCGTAAGTAGTGATCGAGATCGCCCATGTGACTTCTGGAGTAAGCGCGGGCAAGATATCAGAACCAAGGGGCCTCCCACGATGAGATCGGGAGAAGGTCTATCTTCTCGTATGAGGTTGGTTTTCCACTTTCCTGTCCTGACTCAGAGCTATAGTCTGATGCAGCTACTCGTGCACACATCCTACCGGAGATAGGGCATAGGGAGTTAGCCTACTTCTGAATGTCTTAATAAGTCCAAAGTTTTGCTTAAGACATTCAGATGGGGGGCCCATTATACTTGAATTTGGCTGCGTCTACCCGCATTTTGAAAGGGAAGATCTTTACAAAGCATACATACCTTGCTTCAAACAGGGCGCGAGAGGTCATGAAGAGCATAAAGACCTTGGCTGTCTTGCACCCTAGCTCTCAATTGCAGAAGGGGAGGAGACTACTGGATTCTTCCTAATAGTTGCTGATAATTCGCGGAATCTAAAGAGCGCAGTGACGACCTAGGATCGCCCCCTGGTTGAGCTTGGAGACGGAAAATGGCAGAAGTGAGTGTTGAAGTGAAATTCTTATTTGTTAGTGAGACCTTCTAAAATGACCGCTAAGAATAGAGAGCAAAAGCATGCATCTAAGAGCGGATCGTTCCCTTACCTCGGGGTGCTTTACTCACGCTTACGCGAGCCAATCTTTCTTATTTCCTCACTGACATGAGCCAACCTAAGGGTTCCCGAAGACCATTAAGGCTTTCACGGGGAAGTCTTAACCTAGTTGATACCTGAATTCAATGAGAAAATGCGCCTTTTACATCAAAACAAAAAAAGATATTTTCGGATTATGCTCTTAGTCTTCAGTTAATGGGGTAGTAAGTCCGTCTTGAATCTTTAAGTTAAGAATTGACCGCTATTCATATAGATTTCCTATTTGTACTCACCTTCTTAGTTATGTTATTTCAGCAGCTTTTTGCGGAAGGAGGAAGATCAGATCAACCTTTACTATCTAATTGAGTTCTTATGGGGTTCCTCCCAATAGAATGAATGACGGAAAGGAACTGGCTCGCGTATAATCGCTGGTACTATGGTACCGCTTTGTGCTGGGATATATAAATAGACAGCTTCTTTGAGACCAAGGTCCTAGTCTTGAATTGGAAGATCACCCGGAAGGATGTAAATCTGACTAGCTTTGGTCTTCTTTGGAGGGTCTATGACCTGATTGGTAGCTTGGAACTGTCCTCCAGTATAGGAATACTAAAAGGGGAATGAAAAAAAGAAGAAAGAAAACTCGACAAGAAGCGAAGAAAGTTCACAAGAGAGAACAGAAAGAATGGTTGGGGGTGCTCTTTATACTAAGAAAGCCGCTTTTTATGCCCAAAAGAAGGACGCCGGTAATGGTGATGGCGGTGAACACGAAAAGCAGGAGTGGCCGAAAGCGAAAGAGAAGCGAAGCTGAAAGCAGAAGAGAAGAAGAATATTATGCCCACTTTCTTTTAGTAGTAAGGGAACTCCCCTTTCGATTTGAACTGAATTCCAGGGTTTCTTTTCCCACTGAGCTACTCTAGTTGAACTTTATTTCCCTACTGAACTTGCTATCTATATCTATATTAGGCTCGTGAGCAACTTTATTATTTCATACTACCTGCGAGAAAGCGCTTTGCTACTGGTGAGCTACCTATAAACTTTCTCCATCTTGGTCGAGAAGTAAACTAACCTTACCTGTCTTAGAACTGAGACTGAGCTTACTGCGACTGCTGGTGCATTTAGGACAACTCGTTTACTGAGCACAACCCACAACGGTAGCTCGGGACAGTTAAGACAAGACGGTTGCCTCTCCGAGAAAGGGTCAAGAAGGCCCAGTCCTACGATTGGAAAGCTAAAGCCTTCCCTTAGAAAGCGCCGGATTGAGATGAGACTTCGGAGGATGCCCATGGAACTTGACTTATTGGATTCTTCTTTCGTGGAGGCGAAGATGCAATCTGAGATGTAAGGCGTGCAACAGCCTGAGCTTCTGAGATAGCGTTCACAGCGGAAATCTCCCGGGCCTGGTCCGTTAGCATCATCTTTGCCTAATCAATCGTCCCGTGCGGATTAACACCTAAGAGGACGTTTCTACCCATGCTTGAAAGCCCTTAATCCAATCCCGTCCTAGATTCCGTTTCTCCTTCGACTGAGAAAGATTATACCTACGCTTACCTCTCCCTTTGGCTTTGCCCGACCCTACTTCCGCTTCGACCCTTGACTTCCTTAGCAGTTTGATTATCCATTTCGGGTAGTGATCGCATTTCCGTGACTGGCACTTAGATACTGAAATTCGCTCCTACTCCTCCTCCTTCTCAGTACGAGATAAATAGAAAGCAACAATCTAAAGCATTGGTACCGCCCATTGGAATGCCTCTTTCTCACAGGCCGGATTGAGGAGTCTTTCATAAGTTGACGAGGAGGTTCAGCCGCACTGATCACCATGGTAAGGTCATTCTCACGTTGTGGAGCCTCTCCTACAATCAAGACTTTCAGTTCACTTCAGGCCCCTTCCCAAGGCTTCCTCGTTTAAGTATAGGTTAACATGGTTAGGAATAGACTGGTTACTAATCACACCAGGAACTCAAGGCAACTATCTCCGCTCTGATTCTCCTCCTAGCGGGGGCTACTCACTCATTGTAGTCGTTAACCTCCTCAACTGGCCAAAGAAAGTGAGTGCTTCTACCCGACCGTAATAGTCTCACTTCGTTCATAAAGAGCTTAGCAAACATCTAAGACATAACAGGTAGAGAACTAACTAGGAGAAGAAAGACAAGCAATACAGTCATATTACAGTGTAGAATAAGAAAATCTCTTATTAGCTTATGAAGGGCCCCTGAAGAATCTCCAACACCGAATTAGGAAAGTGGACGATATTCCACATTGTGTCACGTATCGTCACTTCCTGCGTTAGAGTAAAGAGAAATGAAAAGCTTAAGAACAGAAGGTTACCTCACCGAAGTATGAACTACGGAACCAAGAAGGTTGGAATTAGGACAGGAAGCTACTGACCTTCATTTTTCTTGGTCTCTTAAGGAATTCATGCTTTAACCAGTCCAGTAGCTATAGCTAGTACAGGAAGTCGCTTAGGATCGAAAGCAAGCAAGTACCGAAAAGAATGTCAACGATATAGCACAGGTATCCCGGGGAATGTAGGATCGATAGCATCTACTGCGGGGCAACCAAATCAAGTGTAAATCGATTCTATGGCCATTCTCTGCCTTACAGAATTGAAGATAGAGGCCCCTCACCCTCTCTACGCCCACCCTTTAGGTTATGTCTCCTTACTGTGCTGGTAGTGGTTTAGTGTACTAAGGACTAAGAGCTTCTCTTTTTATATCCCGCTGGGGAATACGTGTGGGAATCTGAATGATTGAAGCAGCGCCTTGCAGATGTCGATCAGTGCTTGTCACATGAGAAATCCTTTGATCAAATGACTCTTTCGAAATCGGAGAGGACTTTGGACCGTAGCGTAGGCTAGGGGGAAGGGTGTTGAAGGAAGGATCGAAAGGCTCAAAGTAGTGTTTGAGGGTTAAGAACCAGAAGTCACCTTGTCATAGCTACTCCTATCTTTCTACCCTTTTTCCCCACAGTTCCCCTTTTCTTCGAGTTTTTCGAATTCGAACGATTGTTTTTTTGGCGACGGAACCTGAGATCTTTTTCTCAAGCTGCCTACCTACCCTTTTGAAGGGATCAATAACGTAGTTCTTGAACTACTGCACCTGCGCATACCTCTTCTTGCTTACTTTGCGGGAAAGGTCTTCCCGACAAAGACCTTAACGTATCAGCCCTCGTGAGAAGATATTAGGATTTGAAATCCCTCTTCCTCTCTCTCTTTATTCTTAGTCGTCATTCTTCCACTCTTGATCCTCCCCGCAGTGGGCGAATTTGACTTTCTAGTCCCACCAGTCCCCTCTGTTTGCATTATACTCTTCTTTCGCTAAGATCTCCCTGTAGGTTTGCCAATTGAACTCCGTCTCCATCTCTTCGTCTTCGTTATCTAGCGTGAGTATTAGTGGTACTCCTCGGTTGTTATCGATATCGATTTTATACCTGCCGTTTTCTACCTTGTTTGGAGTTCTTTCTAAGGGCCGGGTTGCGTAATCCATCTTGTTTGGGTCTTCATTTCTCCATACATAACAATGAGAAAAGTTCCATTCTAGCTTTAGAAGTTGTTTTTGCCAAGTGATCCGTTCTGGAAGGTCTTACACTCCCGAGGAACTCGAGGTGAGGAGGAAGAAAGGAAAGGAGAAGGATGCTCTGCAAGACCTCGAACCAGTAAAGCAGAAGGTGACAGACGAACAGGTTAGAGACTTCCTGAAGCTCATCAAAAAGAGCGAGTACAGCATAGTGGCGCAGTTGGGTCGGCTCACGGCTCAAATCTCTATCCTGGACCTCTTACTAGCATCAGAAGCCCACCGCTCCGCACTATTGCCTCAACCAGACGCATGTTCCATCCAGCATCACTCCTGAAAGCCTTCAGAATAGGGTCGGACAGATCCTGGCCAGTAACACCATCACTTTTACAGAAGACGAGTTATCCCCACCCCAGAAGGAACCGGACATAATCGGGCCTTGCACATCTCTGTTAAGTGTAAGGACATGCTAGTGGCACGAGTCCTTGTGGATAATGGGTCTGCACAACATGTCTGCCCATTGGCTACCATCACCAAACTGGGAATTGAGAAAACAGCCCTCAGACCTTGCCATCATTCGAGCCTTCGATGGTTCGAAAAAGGTAAGTACTGGGAGAATTGGATCTGCCCGTTGAGATAGGTCCATATACCTTTGAGGTAAACTTCCAGGTGTTGGACATTCCCTCTGCAACCAATTTTCTATTAGGACGTCCTTGGGTCCATGCCGCAGGGGCAATTCCGTCCAGTCTTCATCAGTGCGTCAAATATGTCCTCAAAGATCACCTAGTTACAGTGCATGCTGAAGAAGACCGAGCGAAGTGAACTTGCATCTTTTAAGCTCCTTCGTTGATCGACCTTTTGTAACATCTTCAACAGATAGAAAGTGGGGCAAATCCAATCGTCGAATCGGGGCAGAGTTCGCCAGGAAAGAAATATCTGTAGAAGTAGAAGCGGGGAGGTCCCTCGACTCGAGCTAACTGCATTTGGCAACAGGGCTTAACACAGAATCCCTCGGTCACTTCCGGGGACTCGCTTCGCACGCACCTTATAGGCTTTCTAGCCATTGAAAGCATTCCAATTGCAGCTGAGTCGCTCGCAAGAGCAGCTCCCATTCCTGCAACATTAGTTGCTTCCTCAACAAGATCCTCATCTCTTTTTCTCTGGGCTTCTTCAACAATAGCGGATTCTACCCCAGAAAAGAGAAATAAGCAGTTTGGTCACCTTCGCCCTAGTACTGGGATCAGGAACTCCTCTATCTATGCTAATGGTTCCGTTGTCAGACTATATTCTATTCTACCCTCGAGTCACTCATTCCCTTTCGAGATCTCCGCATATAACTCGTTTTCTTGACTCGTTCCCATCTCTTTACTCAAGAAAAGTATAGAGCTCTAGCTCCATGTATATGTATTCCACTCCCATCCTCTTAAGAACAGTGCTTTCTCCGGAAGTGCGGCAATTCGTCATCTTTCCTATCTTTTGGAGTGTGAAAATCTCTCTTTTTGGCGTCCTATTCCCCTAATCCATTTTTTCCTGATCAGAGGAACGAAGATGCTCGTACGTAAGGACTTTAGTACTCGACCGAGAGTCCGAGGATGGGAGTGGAATACTTGTTTCGAGGGGGTTCTAAACGTACCGATGTGAACTGGTTGAAAAAAGATCCCTGTACCCTTATTTCTAATGAGATTGGAGACCCAGCCAAGACTGATTAGCTCGGGTGAAGTGCCCCAAGGGCAAGAAGAGACGAAGAAGAAGGTGGGATCTTTTCCGGCAACAGATTTGGATAGATGACATGAAGCTGACCCCGGTCCCTAGGGGAGATTAATCTCTTCTTCTTCTTAGCCGCACTGATATATTAGTACGGGCATCTCGTCTGAACGTCTCTCTTTTTTGGAGTTCAAATCCCTCTTTTCAAGATCAGATTCCCCGTCTTGCTCTCTTATTCAAGCTTGACTTCCGTTTCTCTTGTAGAGAGAGAAATAGATGAACAGTGGAGCACTATCTCAATTGCATCGACCCCTACCTCACTCTACTAACCCTCTCGCTTCGTACACTACGCTCTTTTCCTATCGGTCTCATAAACCGAAGATAGATGGCTGTCATGGCTCTTTGATGGGTAGCCCCTGCAGAGGCCGAAGGGCAGAACTTTGTAACAGAAAGTTCCCTATTGAGTGATGAAAGAAGTCTTTTCTTGGTCCTGCTTCGCCATCTTGATCTGATTGTATCCCGAGAAGCCATCCATGAAAGAGAACATCCCATTTCCGGCAGCGTTGTCGACTAAAATAAATGTCAATGTGAAGAAGAGGGAAGTCATCTTTAGGGCTTGCTCTGTTCAAGTCACGATAGTCGACACACATTCTGACTCTTCCATCCTTCTTCAGAACTGGGACAAGATTTGCTATCCATTCCGGGTAGGTAGCCACCCTGAGGCTTCAAATTGCTTCATCACTTCCTCTCTGATTTTTAACAACCATTGAGGCTTCATTCTCCTGAGCTTCTGTTTGACAGGCTTGCATTCTGGTTTTAGTGGGAGCTGGTGCTCAACAATATCCCAGACTAGGCATGTCCTTATACGACCATGCAAAGACGTCTGGAAATTCTTTGAGGAGCGGAATTCTGTCCTTTTTTATGGTTGTTTGACAAGGACGTGCCTATTTTGACTTCTTTGCCCACTTCTTCTGACCCAATGTTGACTGTTAGGGATTCTTCTAAGTTGGGTTTTGGACCGTTCTCATGACGTTCCACCATGTCCAAAATTTTCTTGGGAACTTCAATTTCAATGTCGTCTCCTCGTCGAGCTCGATGTCGAAATTATATTCAAGGGAAGGGCTAACCTCTTGATCTATTTGGTCATACACAATGCTAGGCTACGTATCCCCCTAAAATGAAAAGAAAAACATTCTGAAACTATTGCAATGAGTACAAAAGATTGTTTCAAAAAGGAAAAAGGAGCCTTCTGATGCTCAAAATATTCCTGTTTTGTTGGAAGGCGGCAACTCAACAGGGCCCAATACTAAGTGCTCGCTTTACCCCAACGGCTCCTGCTTCCTCGTAGGAATAGGAGTGATCACCCAGTTATCCAGACTTTCTCCTGGCGTTGCAGGTCGAATGGTGCTCCCTTCTGACATACTAGGGAGTGTCCGGATCATAGCAACCTGTTCTTCTTGAGAAAACACCCACTGTAGGACTTCTTCTGGTACTTCATCGTAGTCAAATGCCTCTCTCATGTCCTGGGGTACGTTTACCAACTTTGATACCTCAACGCTTTCTTCGGGCTCTGGTGGTGGCGTTCCGGGTTGGAGGATACAAGCAGGCTTAGGGAAATTGACAGAAATGGGAGGCACCTCTCACAAACTTGTCATGGTAAGTTCTTTTCCCTCCTGTTTTTCTAGCTTCCTCCTTCGTCGTTCCTCGGCTGCATGCTTCCTGTTCCTTATATAGTTTCATCTCCCTAGCCAGGAGACCGAGTCTAACCTTGAATAGCATCAGCAGAAAAGCCAGCATATCGCCTTTCCAGTAGTTCGAGAGCCCATTGAAGGCCCTATCGTTTAAGATCTCGTTCTAGATCGGGATCCAGAGCTAGCTAAAGTTCCAGGTGACCCATATTCAGTGCCATTAGCAGAATCTATCACCGTTGTTAAGTAAGCAGCTTCAGTAGCAGAGCCCGTTGTTTAAGATCCCAATCCTGCGCCAGAATGGAAGCACCACTAACTGCAGAGTAAGCAGCAAGGGTTGTAGTACGCAAGACCCATTCCAGAGCCTGTTAAAGAGGCAGTTTCTCAAGATAGAGACCCTGAAGCACCCGTAGCACAGGAAGCATCCGAGCAAGCAGCTCCGGGTTCTTTCATTGGAGATTTTGGTAAAGCCACAAAGGTGAAGGCAGAGCCGATTGACCACTTTGAAGTAGTAACCTCCCTCCCAGGTCGAATGCTAGTACCAGCAATTCAAGATCGCGATGCAGAGCTTCTAGATGCATATCTCTATGTTACTTCCGCTGACTCTATTTCCGTTTCTGGTTTTTATGCTTCTCGATCTCAATCTGTAGGTTCCGCTACTGGATATGCGCCTGGAATTGGATCTGGAACTATACATAAGGCCCACGCACATCGAATTCGATCATTAAAGCATGCCCTCTTATCACTCCATCCCGGCATCTTACATCTTGCTACTAAAATATCTGTATGTATGCGTGAGGTACCCAATTGCACTTCGTTATCCGAACATCATTCTGTCCTGATATATCTATATGTGCATAACTGGTCCAAAGAACACGCATCTACGGTCAACAGACCAGACAGACACTCTGCCCCGATCATCTATGTCCGAATCAAGCACGCCCCCCTACCAGATGAGTCACTTTGTTGCTAAGGAGCAAGCCATAACTCTTTGGATTTGACTTTACGAATGCCGTTTCACGCCCCCAAATAGCTACGCCTTTACGACGACGAATGAGGATCACTATATAAAATAGAATAGGGTAGGTCCGCCTATAACGGCGAAACGAAGTAAGTGTACACCGGGTCTAAAATAGTGCGTTTCTATTTTGCCTTTCCTTCTTTTTTGGCTTTTAATGACTCTTGGAAAGTGTTTTAGGGCACACGAAAAGAAAAGGGGCCTCTTCCCTATCTGGTTCATCATCTCATCAGCACCTTCACTGCTGTGTATAGAAAATCCTATAACGAATAAGTGTACCCACCCCTAACTAACGCCGCCTTAAGTGATGAGTGGGCTAAAGTCAGTAGTGGTTTCACAGTGTTCTATGGGGAAGTGTCGTGTCTGGGCCCTTATGAACCACTCGATCCCTGGCCTAGGTACCACTAGTTACCGAAATAAGTAAGATAGAACATGAAATAAACACAACACACAATATTTTCGGTGGGATAGACCTAATATATATCCGAAGATTGGTAAGGTTAACAGAACCCAACGCAACACACCTTCCTACCTATCGACCCTTAGTAGATCAATCTATTGGTCGGATAGTCGTAGTCAGGGGCTTGGTAAGGAATGAAGAGCCACTTTGATGGAGAAGTCTTTATCACATCCTTAATACTGTCACTTCAGAATATATATAGCGGTCCTCATGCGGAACACGAGATACCCATATCGAAATTTCATAACCTTCCAATCCACGCATTGAACAAGGTCGAAACGGATCTCTATATTGTATTGGGCATTGGAGGGTGGGTAGCAGATTGAACGTTCCATGCAGACTGTATCTCCCGGTAAGGCAGATCTATCGCGGGGGGAGGTCTTTTTCTTAGCCGAATAGGAATAGAAAGTTATGTCAAGGTGTGTTCCACGAGAGGCTATTCACAGGATCTTGAAGCTGATTGAATAATTGGCAGGGGCAAGGGACTGGCTCTCCTCTTTAGGGAGGCCCGAACCGACTTCAAATCGATTTGCTAGCTTTCTTTAGCGGTTGAATCTCTCTCCCTTTTTTAGGGTTAGTCCGCTCATTACCTAGGTCGAAAGAAAAGGCATACCCCTTTTGAAAGCTGACTTAGCCCAAATAGGGAAATTTTAGACCGGTTTGTAGTTATAGAGTGGAGAATAAAAGCTAGCACCGGGGGTCGTTACCCACTTAGTGATAGGTAGAGACAGGCTAATTCGCAAGAGAGCTTGAAGCTAATAAACTGCATTGCCAGGCCGGGGAGTATGGGATTCCCGTCCTCAGTTGTGCTAGGTCTGGTTAAACCCATCCGTTGAGGTCTGTTATGGTAAAGATTGAAATAGAGGGGCCTGCCTTGCTCTGGTATACTTCCAGGTTGAATTTTGCGAGCACTGTGTACTGGGGGAAGCAGACTCGGGTCAAGTTCGGCACCGGAGTTCATCGCACCAAAGGGATTCTGGATTATGTTCACTCAGATGTTTGGGGGCCTGCCAGAAATGTTACTTTGGGAGGCAAGAGATGGTTTGCGACTTTCATCGACGATTTTTCAAGGAGAGTTTGGGTGTATACAATGCGGCACAAGAATGAGGTCCTTGATATCTTTCTTAATTGGAAGAAGATGGTGGAGACCCAAACAGGCAGAAAAATCAAGAAGTTGAGATCCGACAATGGTGGAGAGTACAAGTCAGACCCATTCCTTCAAGTATGCCAGGAGGAAGGGATAGTGAGACACTTCACAGTTGCTGGCACGCCGCAGCAGAATGGAGTAGCAGAACGCATGAACCGCACCTTGGTGGAGAAAGTCCGGTGTATGCTGTCCAATGCCGGGCTGACCAAGGCCTTTTGGGGAGAAGCTGTGAAATATGCCTGTCATCTTGTCAACAGGCTACCGTCAGCAGCAATCGGTGGAAAGACTCCCATGGAGGTATGGTCTGGAGAACCAGTTTCAGACTACGATGTATTGCGTGTTTGGGGTTGTTCTGCATACTATCATGTTACAGAATCGAAGTTGGATCCGAGAGCCAAGAAAGCTGTTTTCGTTGGCTTCCCTGGAGGGATTAAGGGATACAGGCTTTGGTGTCCCGAATCCAGGAAACTTCTCATAAGCAGGGATGTAACATTCGATGAGTCTGGGATGTTACAGCAGAAGGAGAACATAGAGCCGGATACTCCACAGCAGGTGGAGGACGAGGAGGAGCAGACGGAAAAGGTGGAGATGGAGACTCCACTAGTACCAACAAGGACTGTTCAGACAGTCGATTGTCCTGAGGATGAGCCTGATGAGCAGGACATGGGTACAGAAGTAGAAGCTCCCACTCCGGAAATCCTACAGCCGCAAGAGTCTATTGCAGCTAGTAGACCGAAAAGGGATATCCGGATACCAGCTCGATATACAGACATGGTGGCATACGCACTTCCAGTTACAGACGATGATGTTCCAGAAACCTACCGAGAAGCAGCGCAGAGTGCAGACAGTGCCAAATGGAAGAAGGCGATGGATGAGGAGATGGGATCTCTCTCCAAGAATCAGACTTGGGATCTGGTGCAACTTCCAAAGGGCAAGAAAGCAATTGGTTGCAAGTGGGTTTATGCGAAGAAGGAGGATTCAGGATCCGAGGGTGTCAGATACAAGGCTAGGTTGGTGGCCAAGGGATATGCTCAGACGGAAGGGATAGATTACAATGAGGTTTTCTCTCCAGTGGTCAAGCATTCATCGATCCGGATCTTGTTGGCTTTGGTTGCTCAGTTGGACCTCGAGTTAGCCCAACTCGATGGCAAGACGGCCTTCTTGCATGGTAACTTGGAAGAGGAGATATACATGGCACAACCGGATGGATTCCAAGTTGCTGGAAAGGAGAGTGACTGACACTTCCGAAGTCGAGGGAAAGAAGAAAGACTGTATCGTTCATAGCCCCCCACGTTTCGATTATATGAATCTCTTCCTCAAGTCCGGGTAGCTATCCACATTCCCTATGGTAGAGAATCGAGTACCTATACATAGGCTATCTTGGCTTGCGAAAGTTGTTAGAGCGAAGGCACTTTCTTCCGGAAGGGGAAAGATGGAATCTTGAAAGACTGAGCCCCCGGCTAGCAAGATCGGGAGGTTTAGTGTCCTCTTAAGAAGGAATACCCAACTTCTGGGGTCAGCTTCGATCACGAGGAGAGAAGAGCGGACCATTGAAAGTCTCAATTCCTATCCGCCCAAGGTAGAGAGTTCTATTTCAAATCCAACGATTTATTGACCTACGAATCTGCTATTACGCAACTCAACCCTTCTCCGCAAACTCTTTCAGTTGTTGGATGCGCAAAACAACCTATTCCCCTTTACGACGACTCGGTGACCTTTGACACCTTACACCTGGTTGCACGTAATCTTGACTTTCGCCTTTCACTCGTGCAGTTGGACTGACTAGTGACTTTAAACCTTGAGACCGAGCCCTGCCTCTCACCTTTCGGTTCATTGCAAGGAAAGACTAAAAAGAAAAAAGGCAGCTTTCGGCGGACACAAGCCCTCGGGACTTGACACTTGGACACCGGGAAGCTTGCCCCTTGAGACTGGGTCCTTCGTTTGGAACTGCCCTTTTCCTTTCCACTTTGGAATTCCTCGTTGCTTTCCCCTTTGATCTGTGCCAATCATATAGCTGCAATTTCCATCAATTGACTTTCCCTTCGTAAGCCTACGATAGAAATGAGAAAAGTGCATCTCATATAGCTGTGAAATGACATTCATTGATTTTCACTAATAAGGGCTCTTGAAAAATGAGAAAAGTGCATTTTATATAGCTGCAAAAGTGCATTTTTTTGTCCATGAGAAATCCACGCTTCGGCAGCACCCTTGCTTTCTTTCCTGTTCGAGCAGCACCTAGTAATTGCCACAATGAACTGTTCTAACTTGTTTTAACTACTTCCGCAAGCCTTGTTTCCGTTGGTATTTTGGTGTTTTTAGTCATTCCATACTGGGAAGAATTGCAGGAAATCGTTCGTTCTTAGTGAAATTCATAAGAAAAGCAGACTGTCAATACTCTGATTTTCATAAGTAGAAGTGATTTGGGGCACAGAAGATGCGCCTGAGACAAGAATGGTTCTCTCCCTGAGGTCACTCTCAAGAGAAGGAGCAGCATCTCCGTGTCCAACTGATTGTGTAAGAGAGTAGGTTCTTTCTATTCTTCCTACAGGCGCACAAATAAATGCATATAAATAGAGGGATTCTCTAGTCTAGTAGCTATGAGTCTATGTACAAGAGGGGTCTTCCCATTGGTTGAGGGTTCCAAACCTTGCCTAACTGTTAGTTGAGGACGACCTTTATCTTTCAGATTTGGTGAGTGAAATACTGATCCAAGATTAGCTAAAATAAGTTTGCTCTTCCTTTCCTAACTGGTAGTTGCATAAATAAGTTTACTAAATCCGCGTTATCCTTATCTTTCATCTTCCCTTAGGGGATCTATTAAGCCTTTAAACTGGCCTTTCAAGAGGTTAAGCTACTGATCTTCGACCAACCTAGCTTGGGGGAAGCCCCAAAACACCCATTCGCATAGCTACCAGAAAGAGAGTGCTAAATCTAAGGGGTTCTCATTGGTTATAATTCATTCTAGCGATCTTCGACCAACCTACAGTTATTACATTTCTTAGGGGAAAGCCCTTTCCCCCGAACCACGCCTTTCTTTTATTTAAACAGTCTATCCGCCTCCCTTCTACTAAGATCTATTTTGATGCGCTTCTTTCTTGGACAGTCACACTCGTCCTCAGAGGTAGAACTCAAGGCATCATTAGTGATTGAATCCTGCAGGACAAAGTCACACTTTCTTTATAGACACATTCCTGTGGGTTCAGGTTGAATGCCTCTTGACTTGGAACTTCCTCTTTCCTTGCACTTTTCTACTTTTGATTGACCTCCACCGAGGGAAATAGGGAATCTTTGAACAGATAGCCCGGTAAATCAGACAATCTGGGGACAGGTTATGCCACAATAATTGTCTGCTAACTCAGAAAGCAACTCGGATAAGAGCTGGCAATCCAGAGAAGATAGAAGAAAGAGAACTACTAGAAGAGAAAGGCCAGTCACTGAACATCAACCCAATCTTAATGAAAATGATAAACAACGACACCTGTGAACTCGGATAGCCTTGTAGCAGACCGAACTAGGCTACTTTCTTTCTTATATTACGAAATTGATCGTTTTACGATAGCACGTAAGGTATTTTAGGGCGGCTATGCTCGCCCGAAAAGGATTCGATCCAGCCAAAGGTCTAACCAAAGGAAATTCACCATCAACAAAATCACCCAAAGCCTTTCCTTACCATGGTTCAATGCCCAGTCCAACTTTCCAAGCATGGCTATCTTGCATCTCCTTGCGCTTCGAATACCCAAACCACCTCTTAATCTACTTTTCGTAATATGGTGCCAACCAACAAGAGGAACTTAGCCTTTATCATCCGTATAACCCCATAGAAAATTTCTATTCATCCTATCCAATTCATCACAAACCTTTTGAGGGAGGAGGGCTGTTTGCATACATAGGCAGAGCAAATGTTGTAGATTGAATAAGTGTCTCCCTTCCCGCCATATTCAACAATTTTTCTTTCCAACCAGACCTTGCACTTTCTCTAATAAATCTGCATAAGTTCTCCTAGAAACCCTTTCATGAATTAGTGGCACGCCAAGATACTTCCCCAAGTTCTTTGTGACAGGCATCCCTACAATTAACTTGATTTAACACATCTCGAGAGGTATTCGGAGACACAAATACCTGGGATTTACTGAGACTAACTCTCTGACCAGAAATGTTACAAAACTCGCACAATGTATGGCGCATCACTCTAGCTTGAGACTTTGTCGCTTTAGCAAAAAGTATGAGGTCATCTGCGAAAAACAAATGAGATATACGGGGACCTCCCCTAGAAGCCACAACTAGACACCCTTCCCTCCGTTCAACCTTTTTTGAAATCAATACAGAGAGTTTATCCATACATAGCACAAACAGATAAGGACGGCCTTATTCAATGTCCAGGGACAAGCCTTTTCTAACAGATTTCACTAACGAAAGAAACAGATACATTTAAAAAAGAAAAGAAAAACCCTTGTCAGAGTATATACCAATAGGAGACCTCAGGGCGAGGTCTTTTTCTATATTCCGTGGCCATCTTGATAACTGGACTGAATGTCTCATCATAGTCGTTTACCCTCTTGCTGCTTGTAGCCAAAGGCCACCACGCTAACCTTGTAGCGATCAATAGTTCCATCAGACTTTTTTTACTTGACTTTCTCTTGTATAACCACTTGCAGCCGATAACTTTCTTATCCGAAGGTAGTTTACTTGCTTATTTGCTATAATAAGGGCTTTGGCCCGGCAATGAGATTAATCACGCAGTTTTGACTATATAAGATACCTAAGCTGGAGCTTGAAACTAAACCAGAAAGTGGGGGAGCCGGATCCGGATACGAAGTTAAGGTTGCAATTCTCCAGTTAGAAGATAGCCGTGTCAAGAGAATATTTCATGATGTGAAACTAGATGTTTATGAGTAGCCCTTTGAAAGCAATGCAGGCGAAGAATTTGGAAATGACATCAGCAAGGAGAGGGTTTCAACCGAGACCACTAAATAGTTACGCGCAGCCCCTGGTTCTATCAAACCAGACACTTCATCCCTGGAAAAAGATAAATAAGAAAATTCCTTCCTTGATGACTAAGGTTGTAGGAGTCAATTTCTAGAATTTGTAGCAGGTCGTTGTTTTCCTCATTTCTTTAAGCCGAAAGGTCTAATACGGAGGTTTCCTATCAAGCCAAGGAAGTGGATTCCCCTGCAAGGGTACGAAACGATAGCTATTCTTCCTTTGCTACCGCCCTCCGAAAGAAGTTAATCCGTAGTAACCACAGAAAGGGAAACTATTTGAACAAGGGCAAGCGAACCAGAAAAAGCATTTGAACAACTCGTTGTTGCCTCTATTGTTGTTCATTTCTTCTTCACTCGATTCCTATTCTTTTTTTGCAACCTCGGCTCAAAGAACTGGGTCACAGAACTCTCTGCCCCGTGGGCCCTGCACTAGTAGGAATCAGACTAGGAAGAAGAACCAACAGCAGCTTTTCTTTACACATGGCTAGGCTGACGGTGCTTGCGCTGACTCTCGGTATTCGTTCCTTCTCTAAGCCCTCTATAAGCACTAGAAAAGCCCCTATCTGTAAATCCAATCCATCTTTCTTCCTTTTCATCCGGGAACTCCACGAAGACGAGACTGATAGCAGCAGGAGTTGATCTTTACACAGGCTCGCCGGAAGACATCACTCCAGCGGGAACAGAATAGCATGCTCTCGAACAAGAGGGATCAATTCATTCAGCAGACCAAGAAGATGAATGAAGAAGATTTGCAATCACATCTCCTCAAGGAACTGTTCTTCTTGAACTCGGTAAAGCAGTTGATGCTTACTTGATTGCTGGTGATTATGACTTGATTGCGGGTATTGGCCTCAACCTACTAATAGGAATGTGACTGTCCTCTAGCCCTAGTTGGAACTGCCCTTTTATCACTCTAATAGCAGCTTTGTCTCATTATCTTTCCAATCTGTTAGCGAAAACTCCCAAGAGTTCTCCCCCTTTATCACGCGTGGTTTGACTACCATTTATTTGAATTCGACTGAGCAGGAACGTGAACCGATAACACAAGCTAGCCGGAGGGAAGTTCCAAAACCAGACCAGATTGAAGGACTTCGAGCTCCGTTCCTTCTCATCCCGTGGCATCGAACGTCCCCTTCCGCAAGACCATTTGCAGGTGGGGTTGTACGCTGGTGGGTTGTACTATAGTAGAAGTGTGCGAAGCCAAGCTTCTGGCAAAGTCTGGTCATAGCACTGTTGTAGCAGGAAGCTAAGCAAGAAGTCTCACTCCTCTTCCTGCTCTAAGAGATATAGATAGGTAAAGGCTTTCGTTTTCTCTCTGTAGAAAGTAAGGGATTGTTGTTTGCTTGCTTACCTTCATCCATATGGTCTGATGGCTATATGTAAAAAATATCCATTCATTACGAGGGTTCTCTACCTTAGTAAGGATAGGTGGTGGAGGTTATAGGGTCCTTGCCAAACTCAGTCATACAAGATCTCGTCACTTTGAGTGGGTTCTTGCTATGTACACCAAGCCTCGAGGTCACAATGACTATCCATTAGAATTGTGGCTTGGCAGAGTGAGCTCAGTCGAGGGAAGAGATGCCAGGAAGCAATAGGTGAGTTCGGCCAACTAGAGAAGGTTCTTCTTTCTCAGACTGTATTGCAAGTCCGGAATGGTACTACGGGGAATGTATATTGTCCCCTGAAAGCAGAGCAAGCCAGTGATTTCCCGACATTGAGATAGAATCTCTTCTCTGTCCTGGAAGGTACGAGATTGAAACTTCTTCGTCAGAGTGAAGAGTGAGGAGCTAGGGTTCAGTTCTGTCGATTACTCCTTTTTTGAGTTGGTGCCAAGCTTTGACTTCGGATTTTGAGTTGGAGTTGGTCTTCATATCGGAGAAGGTTTGTAACGGAGGGGAATGTATATTGTGACAAGTCGGAAGCAAGTGACTGCAGGGAACGATCTTTCTTGTTGCTCTTGACATTTCGATTTCTAGAGAACTTCCTCCTTTCCTTATAAAGGGCGAGGGTGGACCGGTACAACCTAATCCCGGTCTCTAGATGAGAGGATTCCACCGACACAACCATTTCGTTTCGCAACCCTTTCAATCTTCACTTTCGTCGATACTAAGGAAGCTGCCCCGATCCAAACCTTCCTCTTCAATAAAGAATTCGGAAGATAAAAGAAGCAAGCTTTCGGAATTCGTAAAGGTAAAGATAGGCGAGGTGCTTGCTTAACTTCGCCTTCCTAACTAACTAGATAGAATTGTTGGGGATTCAATCCTGCTTTCACGATTGATCTGCATAAGGATGGGTAAAGCTATGACTTCCTCCACAAGACTTACCAGGCAGCTAGTAAGGCTAAGATTGAAGAATCCGCTGCCGATCGTGCGACAGTCGATCATGCAACAAAAGCACCCTCTTTCTTGTAGCCACTTCTAGCACTTGATCTGTCCATCTCTTATTGTAGTCCACTAGCGGACGCAGTCCCGATACCAAGACCGGATCAACTACCGGGCGCTCTTCCTATATCAATAAGCGGATGTTGTTCCGATTCCAAGATATCAATACCTGATCAACGAAGTATACCAAGAAGCGAACGTTGTTCCGACATTAGTAAGCATACCACTAGCGGACGTTGTTCCGGTAGCAAGACCGGACGAAGCCGAGCCGAAAAGAGTGAAACCAATGCGGTTGAGGGTATAGTGATCTAGCCTCTTTGGGGATTCTGTTCCTGGCTCTCTTTCCTCGCTTGTATGGCACTGGCCCTCGTAGTTCCTTTGCCTGGGTCTCGAATCGAAGTGGATATAGGATATACAGGTGTTGCTATTGGCCGCTTAGAGGTAACCATTACATTAGAGGGAGGGCAAGCTTTATCATCACTCGATGCGCACGCAAATGGGTCTTTCTCAGCAGCGATCCCCCATTCCTTGGGAGAGATGGAACAAGATTGCCAGTTCCGGAAGAGTTCTTTATCCAGCGAAGTGAGAATAGTTTCCATTGGTCCTTCTGTTCCGAGGGCCTGCCTACAAATGGGATTAACCACGGGTTGTTCGGATGCTGCTATCAACTACATCACCAGGAGTAGAAGACAAGGATTAAGAGGGTGGAGCTTGGCTCGCCCTGGGTTCGGAATCAACGGATTGAGGAGATCACCTGCTAGATAGTTGTGCTTTGAAGACAACCTTCCCTATACACTCTTGGTTCGAGTTAGCTGGTTGGCTAGGCTTGGAGTAAAGGAATGGAACATTGGAATTGGTTATTGGCAGGATCTAATGGACTCGATGGAGACAAACAAAGATGCAGGTTAGTTCGAGTGAGGTTGGTGGCGACAAAGACTCAAGAGATCGCTAGTTCGGGCAGTTCCTTGTTTAGTCTTAACAAGGAATTGACTGAATAGGGCACGGGCATCAGCCTTAATAAAGTACGTTTCCGTTTTCACGAGCAGAAATACGATTGATTGAAGCAGGCAACGAAGGGGACGAAGTAGCAGCAGCTTTATACGATATTGGGCGGATTGTCAAGACCCCTTTTCTAACGTAGTTGGGGATTCGGCCTGGTTCCATAGAGGGAAGAATGGCAGGGGCCCTGTCGTACGAAGGGGACTGAGAGTGCACTTTGCGAAGCTTCTTTTAGATAAAAAAGAAGCGGGATTGTGGAGCTGTGAAGCGGCAAAGCCGACTATAGATACACCCCACTTGCGCTTTTCGCTTAGGTTTCTTAGTTAGGAACTTGCCTTTTAGTTAGAACTTGTCCTATTTGGTTTGGTAAAGGGTCAACCGGCCCAGGAGACACAAGTGGAAGCTGGCTTGGCGCCCTATTCGGTTAAAGGTTTCATACTATCAAACGTATCCGACTTTCTATCAAACAGCTTTTTGCTATATGTTTCTAAATACCGAGAATGCCCTTCTTTCTTGTCAAAATTTCATGTTAGTATCCTGCGTGCTCGTGGTTGCTCTATGTCTTTCTAACTGCTGTGTAGTAGGGACCTGAATCCGCGACCTCATGGAGGTGCTTTTCCTAATAAGCTAAACGTGCCCCTGCTATACCTCTGAAGTGCAATTCTAAAGTAAGTAAATAGCCAGAGGATGAAATACCTTATTTTCCAACCACAAAAAACTAGATTTTTATACGGAAATGTCTTTCGAGCTGGGATATCCTTATGCAAGGTTCACTTTCCTGGTCAGAAAGGGGACAAAAACTAGCGACTGAACGAACGAGTGAAACGGAGTTCACAAGGGAAGAGTGATGGCATGCCATGCCGGGCAGGTGAGATCAAATAGATAATAAGTACTAAAACAACGGGGAACCCCTATCTCCAACCGATGGAAGAGGTTAAGGATTTAGTGGAAGAGGGGCAGCAGCCCAAAGGCAAAAGAGGGCATAGCTCGAGTAGAGCTAATAGTTCCTGAACAGCCTCATTTTTAATCCTAGCCGGGTTAGAGCCATACATAGAGAAAGTTCCATTTTGATAGAGAGAGTTACCTTCTCACTAAAACTATGAATCACAGGAGGTCATATCCTAGAAGATTGAAAACCGGGGTGAAGCACTTCGACCTGAGACTGACTTATATACCAAGCTTGTGAACTGTCCCCCGCCGGCAAAGACTTGGGGAGCTCCTTGGGCATAACATCTTGGAACTCCTCAAAAACTTGAAGTATAGACTCCGGGGTAGGGCCCTGATCAGCATCATTGGGGCTCTCTCTTAGTGTGGC